AGGAAATTTTCTTCGATAAACGAAAAAGAACAACGAATGAAATAATTGGAATCACTAATGCATGCATTGTTGTATTAGATCGAAATCTGAAATCTGAAGGTTCTTTTTTGACCTAACTACAAAGAGGCGGATTTCTAATAGGAAAGATACAAACTAGAACTTCTAAAGCAAAAGAGAATAGAAATGACTAGTCTTATAATATAGTTGAACCAAAACACCTATTTTTTTTTTCGAGTGATCGTGTGATCACTTTTTGTTCTCATTCATTCAAGATATTATATGCAAGATATTATAACCTATTACGAAATCTAATTAGTTAAAAAGAAAGTAAAAGTTTTATAAGATTACTGTTCGCTCTAAAATTGAAAATAGATTCGATAAAAAAAAATAGTAATAATTTTCTAATTTGATTCCATAATGATTCGAAAAGAGTTTTGTTTTAAAACGAAATTACACGACCTAATTCTTATTAGTTGAATTGAAAAATGATCCAAGAATGCATTCGCTGATTGCAAACGCGGTATGCGTAGATGTTACAGACGATTAATCAATTTCTTTTTCTAAAGCTGTGACTTTATCCTTGTTAGTGCTGTCTATAATGATATTTGAATCAAAAGCTTGCAATTGGTATTTTTGTTTCTCTCCTATTTTGTAAAAAATGAAACTCAGGTAAGTGCTTTTTTATAAACATATGTATAAAAATAACATATTTCATTTAGCTCCTTGATGCCTATAATAACTAGTTATTTCGGTTTTCTACTAACGGCTTTAACTATAACCTCAGCTCTATTTATTGGTCTGAGCAAGATACGACTTATTTGAAATGAATTGCACAATTCATAAAAGGAAATCTTTCCGCGAACTTCTGTGTATTTCTAGTTACTTATCGTGTCAATTACCAATTCTTGGTCATTGAGATTCGTGGTAATTTGGATTAATATTTAGGTATAGATATTACCTCTTTTTTCTCCTTTCAAACAAATTGAAATGATTGAAGTTTTTCTTTTTGGAATCGTGTTAGGTCTAATTCCTATTACTTTGGCTGGATTATTTGTAACTGCATATTTACAATACAGGCGTGGCGATCAGTTGGACCTTTGATTAATTAACATCCCCCCCTTTTTTTGACCTCCTCCTTTGTTTAATATCCAGGAGGTCAAATTAAGATTGCTGTTCCAGTTCCAGTTAGTGTTTCAGCCGAATTCGATCGAAGAAGATCCGAATCACGCTCTGTAGGATTTGAACCTACGACATCGGGTTTTGGAGACCCGCGTTCTACCGAACTGAACTAAGAGCGCTTTCTTATCATAAAAGAGAATACTGTAAAGAAAAAAGAAAAGAATTGGCCCCAATACATCTTGTATGCATACTATATAGTGTCATTGTATGCATACTATATAGTGTCATAAGAATGAAAGATTCTATATGATATGTCCATTGTGAGTTGATCTTAAAAAATACCTCATTACTGCTCAAAGGAGTAGTAATAGGTAGGGATGACAGGATTTGAACCCGTGACATTTTGTACCCAAAACAAACGCGCTACCAAGCTGCGCTACATCCCTTCCGTTGGTCTACAGTGTCATTGTAGATAATTCCTGTCTTGTTTTCCACATCGTTATCTCCTCTATTAAAACCTAGAATTTTTCTTTTCATTTCGTCTTTTTGGTCTCATTTAACATATAATAATAGCAAAAGACTTCTATCTATATGAAATATGGAACGGAACCCCAAGGAAAAATAACTGAGTCTTTTTGGGGAATATTGGAGAAGAAAAGGACGTTTTTTCTGTATTTAACAAAAAGTAAATCTTTTTTACTAGATAATTGTACATTTAAATATGTATTATCTTATTGATTACAATAAAATGAAAAAATGAAGGAGGTTTTTCAATGCGATATCTAAAAACATATCTTTCCGTGGCACCGGTACTAAGTACTCTATGGTTCGGTTCTTTGGCAGGTTTATTGATAGAGATTAATCGTTTTTTCCCGGATGCGTTGACGTTCCCATTCTAGTTATTGGCGCGGGACGGAATAAAGAATATTAGAGATACAATTAAATATCAGCCCCCTCTTTTCTCTTTTTTCCCTTTTTTAGAAGAAGGGAGGAAAGAGAAAGAATAAAAGTGCATTCAACAGCTGTGAGACTCGGGTTCTGGTTGGAATGAAATGAATATTTCATTCTATGGAAGTCGAATACAAACAGTGGTTCTAGGGAAAGAGTATTATACAAGATACTTATATAAAATATAAAATGCTGTACTGTGATTTGAAAGTTTAGAAATCTTTCTATCTTATTTCCGATATTGAGTGTAGTGAAATCTTGCATAAGAGGATAGCAAGTTACAAATTCTATTTTGTTTTTTCCTTCCTTTCTTCTTTTTCGTTTCGGATTGAAAGAGGAAGAGTTGAGTAAATGAAAAATCCAAAGGAGGTTCATGGCCAAGGGTAAAGATGTGCGAATACCGGTTCTTTTGGAATGTACCGCTTGTGTTCGAAACGGTGTTAATAAGGAATCAACGGGCATTTCCAGATATATTACTCAAAAGAACCGGCACAATACGCCTAATCGATTGGAGTTACGAAAATTCTGTCCATATTGTTACAAACATACGATTCACGTGGAGATAAAGAAATAGATTGAAGCGAGTACTTGCGCCCTTATCTTAATCTTACAAGGCAAGGAAAGGGAAAAATGACATTATATATATAACATATTTAACATAGTTAAAAAGAATTATAAACAAACCAAATCCTATTTATTTATTCTAATTATAGATCCGGCTGAAATAGGATTTTAGGGATAAGAAATAAACTAACCAAACCATGGATAAATCCAAGCGAACTTTTCTTAAATCCAAGCGATCTTTTCGTAAGCGTTTGCCCCCGATCCAATCGGGGGATCGAATTGATTATAAAAACATGAGTTTAATTAGTCGATTTATTAGTGAACAGGGAAAAATATTATCTAGACGAGTAAATAGATTGACCTTGAAACAACAACGATTAATTACTATTGCTATAAAACAAGCTCGTATTTTATCTTTGTTACCTTTTCTTAATAATGAGAAACAATTTGAAAGAACTGAGTCGACCACTAGAACTACTAGTCTTAGAGGCAGAAAAAGGTAGGTTTACTCTTTATTAACTTGAATTCAAACCCCCATCCGAACTCAAACGCGGATTTCTATTTTGTGGTCAAAATCCAAGAATCCGGATTGAATTCTCGTGTCATAAGAAAAAAAAGAAGAATCTGGGAAGAAGAAAATTTTTTTTTGAACGCGTTGATTCATTTTTATTTTGACTACTTTCTTTTCTCATATTTTCTCATATTCTATTCATTTTTATTTTCTTTTTTATTCGACCTTCCCGGAGTTCATTCTCCGGGCAACTCCGTTTAACCGGTGGATTCCTTCCAACTTACTTCTTTTATAATCTCATTGGAAATCATATAAAGACAATTCCTATTTGATATAGCTATTTGTGCAAGTATTTTACGATTAAGAAGCAACTGTCTCTTGTACAGATCATTTATTAATCTACTATAACTATAGCATACCCCCCTTTCGCGAATTGCTGCATTTATTCGAGTGATCCACAAACGACGAAAATGGATTTTTTTCCTATCCCTATCCCGATGAGCCGAAACCAAAGCTCTTATTTTTTGTTGAGTAATAGTTCGAGTAAGTCTTGAATGAGCCCCCCGAAAGCTTGATGCAAATAAACGAATTTTTGTTCTACGTCTCCGAGCGATATATCCCCGTCTAATTCTGGTCATTGAATAAATGAAACTTTAACGAATAACTAATAGATTTCCTAGATTTCCTTTCTTTCAGTTATTCTTTTGCCCCTTTCCTAGTATATTAATAACAAAACTGATTTTTCCAATGTATAAACTAAGAATTCCAATGGCTTTGGCTACTATAACCTTCCCAACCACAATTTTTGATTTTTTCTAGACATTTCACCTCGAAATACGAAATTTGACTATACTAGGTATTAAAAAATCAAAGTAATGATAAAGAAATAGTGGATTCCATCGTTTCTATGGTTACTTCTTCAACGGTGAGGTCTTCTCTATACACCGGAGCCTTTACTTCATTTAATCAATGTTATTGCTAACTTGTATAGTTCACATTCTTCGGCTCTACCCATGAATTATCCAGTAATAGGTCTTTCACAACAAGCTCTACCTATACAGTAACGGTATTTAATTATGAAGGTTGGCTGGGTAACTGACCCTGTTAGTCCGTTCTTGCAAGAGGGGTCTATGTTAACTAAGATTTCCTCCGCTTAATGGATAACCATTTGCTACCAATGGAGAATTGCTTCTCATTTTGAATTGAGGTGAGTGGATTTACACCAACAGAAACCATAAATTTCATACAAAATAAAAGGGATATCATCCATTTTTAGATAGGAAATCTAGTTTGTTTTTCCGTTATATCCTATTTGATCATTGATATTCGAACATTGTTCTCTTTCCTTTGTTCTAGTTCATGATCTGAACGAGTCGCACATACACCCTAGTACATGTTCCTCGGCGCTGAGGGCATCCCCGAAGCGCGGGGGATTTTGTGACATTTCTAATTGGCTGTCTTGTATTTCTAATAAGTTGTTTAATCGTTGGCATGTTGAATCATATACATAATGGGCTGGTTTAGATCGATCCTAACCGGATGATTATCAATTACTTTTATTCAATAGAATAATAAAAAAGATTCCATAGAATAATAATATTCAACTCGGCAGGGTTCATTTCAGAATTGACGCGAAATCCAGGTTATTGTCATTCAACCGCCACAAGATCAACAATTCCATAAGCTTGGGCCTCTGTTGCTGACATAAAAACATCTCTTTCCATGTCTTCGGATACAACCCATAAGGGTTTGCCCGTTCTTTGTACATAAACCCTTGTCAGGGTTTCACGTAGTTTCAGCAGTTCTCCCACTTCCAGGATGAATTCTCCCGTTGCTACTTCAAAAAAAGAACCAGCAGGTTGGTGGATCATTACCCTGATGATATAAGATAATAAAAGGTTTCTCTCTTTTTCATGATGAGGGGAAGATAAAAGAAAGATAAAAGAATAACAAGAAAAAAAGATAGAATCGAACAACCGTACGGGCATTATGCATTGCATACGGCTCTACAATAAAATTGACCCTTACCTTCCATCAAAGAAATAAAAAATAGGATCGATCAGACCCCGATCGGTAAATGATCAACTTACCACCCTTCCTTTCGGAGGAATTCAAAAATACTATGATGGCTCCGTTGCTATATATATTTATTATATTTTTTTGTCTGTGATTTGTCTGTCATTCAGCAATCCCAAAGTTGCTTTTTATTTGATCAAATAATAAATAAACTAAGGAAAAAAGAATTTTTTTTCGCTCCATAACATAAATAGAAATATTGTTAAGAGACCTCTGGTGTGAAAAAAGTTTGTGACGCTGAACTGGACTTCCAAAATAAGAAAATAGGAAATACGTTTTTATCATATTACTCTCTCGATACATAAGCTAATGTTGTGAAAACAAAAAATTTTTTTTATATCGAATTCAAAGTGCCATGCTATTATTACTTAATATTCATATTCATATTTCATATGGCGAAGGCATAGTCTTCTTTTTTCTCTCAAATAAATAAAAGCCTCATTGGCGCCAAGCGTGAGGGAATGCTAGACGTTTGGTAATTTCTCCTCCGACCAGGATAAAAGATCCCATTGAAGCGGCGGATCCCATGCATATTGTATGTACATCTGGTTGCACAAACTGCATAGTATCATAAAGAGCCACTCCCGGTATTACCCATCCGCCAGGAGAGTTTATAAATAAATACAGCTCTTGGGTATCATCCTCGATACTGAGATATATCATAAGACCAATAAGTTGATTTGAGATCTCGCTATCAACCTCTTGACCTAAAAAAAGTAATCTTTCTCGATAAAGTCGGTTGATTAGGGTCAAATTGTATCCCTTAAGAACCGTACAGGCGCCTTTTAACGCATACGGTTCAAAAAAAATCAATGTGTATATTCCAATACTTTTTCTTTTTTCATAGCAAGTTCCTTCTAACTTATAATAAAAGGATTTTTTTTCACTAAATATGAGTTTGTCTTCCTTTCCTTATAACGAATGTAAAAAAAAAAAAAAAGAATTCATTAAACTTATCCAATTAACTTCTCATTGATGGATTGTTTCATCGAGATCCAATCCAAATCACGATGTCATTTTCTTGTTCTTAAATGGGCCTCTTTAATCTTTTTAGGTTTATGCTCTACTCCGGGTAAAGATCCGCCCGATTTTGATTTGCACATATAGTACAAATGTTCCCATTACCACTTCTTTTTGTTATCCCCCCCTTTTTTTCAATTCATGCATTCCGTAAAAAAGGTTGACGGATTCATGCATATTACTCAATTGATTAACATAATAGTTTGAAAAAAATTTTTCTTTAAAAAAAGGAATACTTTATGATATAAAATAAAATAGAAATAGATATATTACCACTTGGTTTTTTTTAACGGAGCCTGGATACTTCAATGTAGTAGTCCAACTAAGACAACCATAAATTCTTCTAATTGATAATAGTAATCCGAATCCCCCCCAAAACGGATCTAATTGCACTTCACGCTCCAAAATTTTGATGATGAAATGAATCTTTCGTGGGCGAAACAGAGGATATCTCGATTGGGGAGAAAACGGGGAAATCCCATATGACCAAATATATCTGACAAGTCGCACTATATGTCAAGCCAAGATGCATCTTCCTCTCCAGGACTTCGAAAAGGTACTTTTGGGACACCAATAGGCATTAAATGAAATAAAAAAGAACTAAGTACTATATTTTACTTTGATGTGGAAACGTAACAAAGCCTTTCTTTTTCTTTATAATATTGTACTTTATCCTAATCAGATTTTATTCAATTCATAAGATTTTATTCATCATTTATGAAAATTTGATAAAGAAAGCAAGAAAAAAAGGGAAAATTATTACGAATAGTGTCCTCTAATGATGAACAAGTATGGGCACATTCGCTCATAGAAAATGGCATTCACTTCCCCATTGCGTATTGGTACTTATCGAGTATAGAATAAATCTGCTTCTCTTTGTTCCTACGAACAAAATTGTTCCATTATTACCAACAGAATAGAACAAATATGAACCCTTGCGTTGAAATAATTTACTAAAACTAAATAGGGGGGTCCATAACATAGTCATAGTATAGTCTTTTACAATGCAATAAAGTTACATAGTGTCTTTTTTCTTTCATAAAGGGGTATTTCCATGGGTTTGCCTTGGTATCGTGTTCATACCGTTGTATTGAATGATCCCGGACGGTTGCTTTCTGTTCATATAATGCATACAGCTTTGGTTGCTGGTTGGGCCGGTTCGATGGCCCTGTATGAAATAGCAGTTTTTGATCCTTCTGACCCTGTTCTTGATCCAATGTGGAGACAGGGTATGTTCGTTATACCCTTCATGACTCGTTTAG